ACATAGTAAATAAAAAACTAGTAAATGGATAAAGAAATAGTAGGTTACATCGTTTCTATGGTTAATTCTTAAACGGTGAGGTCTTCTCTATACACCGGAGCCTCTTAATTTATTTAATTAACCTAACCTTATTAGTAACTTGTACAGTTCACACTCTTTGGCTCTACCCATAAATTAGCCAGTAATAGGTCTTTCACAAGGGGATCCACCTATACAGTAACGGTATTTAATTATGAAAGTTAGCTGGGTAGCTGACCCTCTTAGTCCGTTCTTGCAAGAATGGAAGGCGAATCTTCGTTTTTTTTTATAAGATTGTCCCCGCTTAATGGATAACCATTTAATACCAATGGGAATTTTTTTTTCATCTTAAATTGAGGATAATTGGATTTGCACCAATGAAAACCATAAATTTCATACACAATAGAAAGATGGATCTTATTATTTTTAGAGAGTGAATGGAGTTCTTCCGTTTTATCCTATTGAATTTTATCCTATTGATCGGTACTGATCATTGATACTGGAAAACGTTTTTTCTTTTGTTCCAGCCCATGATCTGAACGAGTCGCACATACACCCTAGTACATGTTCCTCGACGCTGAGGGCATCCCCGAAGAGCGGGGGAGTTCGTGACATTTCTGATTGGCTGTCTTGCATTTCTAATAAGTTGTTTAATCGTTGGCATGTTGAACGGTATACATAATGAGCTGGTTTAGATCGATCCTAACCGGGCGATTATGAATTACTTCAATTTAATAATAATAATAAAATATTGAACTCGGTAAGAAGATAAAATAATAAATTACGGATTTGCGTGAAATCCATCCTATTTTCATTCAACTGCTACAAGATCAACAATTCCATAAGCTTGGGCTTCTGTTGCTGACATAAAAACATCTCTTTCCATGTCTTCGGATACAACCCATAGGGGGTTGCCCGTTCTTTGTACATAAACCCTTGTGATGGTTTCACGCAATTTTAGCAGCTCTTCCGCTTCCAAGATAACTTCTCCCGTTTGTGCTTCATAAAAATCACTAGCGGGTTGATGAATCATTACCCTGATGATATAATATAATAAAGGTTCCTCGATCTCGACGATGGAGTGAAGATAAAATAAATAAAGATAAAAAAAAACTAAGAAAAAATAGAATAACCGTACGGGCATCTTTTGTGCATTGCATACGGCTCTATAATAAAATTGATCTTTACCTTCCATCGCAGAAAGAAAAAAATAGGATCTATGAGACTCATATTGGTAAATGATCAAATTACCACCCTTCTTTTTGGAGGAGTTAAAAAATACTATGATGGTTCCGTTGCTTTATATATTTATTATTTTTTTTTTGGTATTTATTTGTCTGTAATTCAGCAATCCCAAAGTTTCTTTTTGATCCAATCAATCAAATAAAAAAAAGTAAATAAACAAATATTTTTATTTTCTTTATACAATAAATATAAATATTGTTAAGAGATCACATGGTATGAAAAAAAAGTTTGTGACGCTGAACAGGATTCCCGATCGATAAGATAAAATCAGAAATATCCTTTATTTCATACTACTCTCTCGATATATAATCTAATTCTTTTTAAATAATCAAAATTTTCTCATATCGAATTCGAAATGCCATGCTATTTTTACTTAATATTTCTATTTCATATGGCGAGGGCATAGTCTTTTGTTTCTCTCAAAAAAACCTCATTGGCGCCAAGCGTGAGGGAATGCTAGACGTTTGGTAATTTCCCCTCCAACCAGGATAAAAGATCCCATTGAAGCAGCTAATCCCATGCATATTGTATGTACATTTGGCCGCACAAATTGCATAGTATCATAAATAGCTACTCCAGGTATTACCCATCCGCCGGGAGAGTTTATAAACAAATAAAGATCCTTGGTATCATCCTCGATACTGAGATATACCATAAGACCAATAAGTTGATTTGAGATCTCGCTCTCAACTGCTTGGCCTAAAAAAAGTAATCTTTCTCGATAAAGTCGGTTGATTAGGGCAAAGTGGTATCCCTTAGGAACCGTACATGCACTTTTTTCTGCATACGGCTCAAAAAAATTTGCGAAAAAATCAATGTGTAGATTCCAGCCCTCTTTCGTTTTTTCATATCATAGTAGGTTCTTTCTAACTTTTAACGAGAGGACTTTTTCTTCGATTTTTCAATAAAGATGTTTTTGCCTCCTTTCCTTATCTTAGGATATAAAAAAAGAATTTCAAACTTATCGAATTAACTTATTATTGATGTATTTTTCATTGAGATCAAAATCACGATGTCATTTTCTTGTTCCTGAATGGGCCTCTTAAATCTTTTTAGGTTTATGCTCTACTCCGGGTAAAGATACGCCCGATTTCTATTTGCACATATAGGACAAATGCCCCCCTTACCACTTCTTTTTGCTATGACTTATTAATGAAATTAATTATGAATTTCATGTTTTCTGCCAAATATTTGATGGATTCCACCCATATTACTCGATTGATTAACGATTTGAGAT